CTGATACTAATAATAAGGATATTGATAATCCTAATCAAATAGACGAAGCGGCTTTGATACGTTATTCGCAACAATCGGATTTTCGTCGAAATATAATCAAAGGTTCTATGCGAGCCCAAAGACGTAAAACAGTTATTTGTAAACTCTTTCAAGCAAATGCGCATTCCTCACTTTTTTTGGACAGAATAGACAAATCAAACTTTTTTTATTTTGATATCTCCGGACTGATGAAATTCATTTTTCGAAACTGGATAGGAAAGGAAACAGAATTAAAAATTTCGGATTATCCAGAAGAAGAGAGAAAAGAAGGGGAGAAAAAACGGGAGAAGGACAAAAAAGAAGAGAACAAAAGAAAGGAGAAGGCACGAATAGAAATAGCAGAAGCCTGGGATACCATTCCGTTTGCTCAAGTAATAAGAGGTTCCATGTTAATAATTCAAGCGACTCTTAGAAAATATATTCTATTACCTTCATTGATAATAGCTAAAAATATTTGCCGTATGCTATTATTGCAAATTCCCGAATGGTCTGAAGATTTTAGGGAATGGAATAGAGAAATACATATAAAATGTACCTATGATGGTGTTCTATTATCAGAAACAGAATTTCCGAAAAATTGGTTAATCGAGGGCATTCAGATAAAGATCCTATTTCCTTTCCGTTTGAAACCTTGGCACAGATCTAAGCCACGGTCTTCTCAGATGGATCGAATGAAAAAGAAAGTGCCAAAAGATGATTTTAGTTTTTTAACAGTTTTGGGAATGGAAGCTGAACTTCGTTTTGGTTCTCCCAAAAAACAGTCTTCCTTTTTTGAACCCATTTTTAAGAAACTCGAAAAAAAAATTGGAAAATTGAAAAAGAAGTATTTTCTAGTTATAAAAGTTTTTAAAGAAAGAACAAAATTATTTCTAAATATCTCAAAAGAAAAATGGATTATCAAAGTAATTCTATTTTTTAAAAAAATAATAAAAGAACTCTCAAAAGTAAATCTAATTCTATTTTTTAGATTGAGAGAAGTATATAAATCAAGCGAAACTAAAAAAGAAAAAGATTCTATAATCCCCAATCAGATAATTCATGAATCCTTTAGTCAAATTAGATCTACAAATTGGACAAATTATTTACTGACAGAAAAAAAAATAAAGGATCTGACTGATAGAACAAGCACAATCAGAAATCAAATAGAAAGAATTACAAAAGAGAAAAACAAAGTGACTCCAGGAATAAACATTAGTCCTAATAAACCAAGTTATAATGCTAAAAGATTCGAATCACCAAAAAATATTCGGCAAATATTAAAAAGCGGAAACGCTCGATTAATCCGTAAATTACATTATTTTATAAAAATTTTCATTGAAAGGATATACAGAGATATCCTGCTATCTATCATTCATATTTCCAGAATTAATATACAACTTTTTCTTGAATCAACAAAAAAAATTATTGATAAATCCATTTACAATAATAAAACAAATCAAGAAATAATTAATAAAACAAAAAAAAATCAAAATACAATTCACTTTATTTCGACCATAAAAAAGTCACTTTATAATATTAGTAATAAGAATTCACAGAATTTTTGTGACTTATCCTCCTTATCACAAGCATATGTATTTTTCAAATTATCACAAACCCAAGTTCTTAACTTGTATAAGTTAAAATCTATTCTTCAATATCACGGAACATCTTTTTTTCTTAAGACTTCAATAAAAGATTATTTTGGAACACAAGGAATAATTCATTCTGAATTAAAACATAAGAAACTTTTGAATTCTGGAATAAATCAATGGAAAACCTGGTTAAGAGGTCATTATCAATACAATTTATCTCAGATTAGCTGGTCTAGATTAATAGCACAAAAATGGCGAAATAGAATCAATCAATGTCGTACACATACAATTCAAAATCAAGATTTAAACAAAGAGAATTCATATGAAAAAGACCAATTAATTCATTACAAAAAACAAAATGATTACAAAGTATATTCATTACCAAATCAAAAGGATAATTTTAAAAAATACTATAGATATAATCTTTTATCTTATAGATCTATTAATTATGAAAATAAGAGAGACCCATATATTTATGGGTTACCATTTCAAATAAATAAGAATCAAGAAAGTTATTCTAATTCCAACACACATAAAGGCAAATTGTTTGATATACTAAAGGATATCCCTATCCATAATTATCTAGGAAAAAGCAATATTATATATATGGAAATGGAAAAAAGTCCGGATAGAAAATATTTTGATTGGAAAATTATCCATTTTTGTCTTAGAAAGAAATTCGATATTGAGGCTTGGATTAAGATCGATACCAACAGTAATAAAAATACTAAGACCGGGCTTACTAATTATCAAATAATTAATAAAATTGATAAAAAATATCTTTTTTATCTTACGATTCATCAAAATCAAGAAATGAATTTACCCAATCAAAAAAAAAAAAAATTAGATTGGATGGGAATGAATGAAGAAATACTCAGTCGTCCCATATC